AAAAAAAGATAGGAGTAATTAGCTGTGACACGTTCACTAAAAAAAAATCCTTTTGTAGCTAATCATTTATTGGGAAAAATTGAGAAGCTCAACATGAGGGCAGAAAAAGAAATAATTGTAACTTGGCTCCCGGGCTTCTCCCTTTTTACCCCCCATTTTTGGCCATTAAATCGTTTTTTTTTAATGGAAAAGAACATTTGCCGATTTATATAACAGATAGTATGGTAGGTCACAAATTGGGGGAATTCGCACCTACTCTAAATTTCCGGGGACATGCGAGAAATGATAAAAAATCTCGTCGTTAATGAAGTGAATATAGATGCTCATCCGTACTATTATTGGTTAGGGGGAGGTGAACCTTATGATAAAGATAGAACCAGACGTAGAAGTATACGCTTTAGGGCAACATATATGTATGTCTGCTCATAAAGCCCGAAGGGTAATTGATCAAATTCGAGGACGTCCCTACGACGAAACACTTATGATACTAGAACTCATGCCTTATCGAGCATGTTATCCCATTTTTAAATTAGTTTATTCTGCAGCAGCAAATGCTACTCACAATATGGGTTTCAACAAAACGGCTTTAATTATTAGTCAAGCCGAAGTTAACGAAGGCACTATCGTTAAAAAGTTAAAACCTAGAGCTAGAGGACGTAGTTATCCGATAAAAAGACCTACCTGCCATATAACTATTGTATTGCAAGATATATCTAAAGATAAAAACTTTTTCATATGGTTAAAAACAAAAAGAGGATGGGTATATAAAGAGAAATATATAGATATTCGGGAGAAATATGAATATATGCTATATGAAAAATTGCACCAAGGGAAAATGATCTGGGTTAATAGCGAGAGCGAGGTCATATGGGACAAAAAATAAATCCACTGGGTTTCAGACTTGGTACAACCCAAAGTCATCATTCCCTTTGGTTTACACAACCAAAAAATTATTCTGAAGGTCTTCAGGAAGATCAAAAAATACAGGATTGTATCAAGAATTATGTACAAAAAAATATGAAACTCTCCTCCGGTGTCGAGGGAATTGCATGTATAGAGATTCAAAAAAGGATCGATCTGATCCAAGTCATAATATATATGGGGTTCCCAAAATTATTAATAGAAGGGAAATCACGAGGAATCGAAGAATTACAGATCAATGTACAAAAAAGATTTAATGCTATAAACCGAAAACTTAACATTGCTATCACAAGAATTGCAAAACCTTATGGACACCCTAGCATTCTTGCAGAATTTATAGCCGGACAATTAAAGAATAGAGTTTCATTTCGAAAGGCAATAAAAAAAGCTATTGAATTAACTGAACAAGCAGATACAAAAGGAATTCAAGTGCAAATTGCAGGGCGTATCGACGGAAAAGAAATTGCACGTGTCGAATGGATTAGAGAAGGCAGGGTTCCCCTACAAACCATTCAAGCTAAAATTAATTATTGTTCCTATACCGTTCGAACTATTTATGGGGCATTAGGCATCAAAATTTGGATATTTACAGACGAGTAGTAATTAGTAATGTTCCTTTGGTTTTCTATCCAATCTATCCAGCGACGGAACAAAAAATACAATTTTTATTTTTTATTATTTTTTGTTCAATCAAAGAAGCATAATTCTAATTCCTCTCATTCGAATTCTATAGGGTTGAATAAAAATTTGATTGACCATTTGCTATAATTGCTATGCTTAGTGTGTGACTCGTTGGGTTTTTATTTAGGGCTAGGTTAAGATTAAAAGGGGGGACCAGACCATAGTATGAACTAATAACCAACCCATTGCTTCGTATTATCTGGATTCAAGGAATCGGTCACTATATGATGTATCGATCATATCGTTGGAGCAACTGAAACATTTTTTACATAAAAGAGAAATCAATCAGATTATATTATCTGGTTGTGAAGTAAAAATCAAGAAATATGGATAAAAGAAAAGGGGAGAGAAAGAAAAAAGGGGAATAGCAATGATATATAATTCCAATATGATGTATGGTCTATGAATCATCTCATAAAAGGCAATGTAATAAAGCATAAATAAGAAATAGGGATTCGTCCCTAAGTCCATACATAATTAGTAATTAGATACATCTAATTCATAAGATAAGATAATAAAAGATAATAAAGAGCATCGAGTCAATAAAGACTGAGGAGATTGACTTAGGAACTCATTTTATTAGGAGCTCTATTGCAAAGTTTCGACCTATCCATTAATCAAGAAGCAATGGGAACGACGAAACCTGTGACTGCCGAAGATTATATTTAAATTAAAACGAATCCTAATGATTCATTGGACGGGATGGCGGAACAAACCAAGAACCAATTCATTTATTCTGAGAGGTCATGGGATGGCCCTAAGAATAAAACAGATATTGAAAGAGTAAATATTCGCCCGCGAAAGCTTAAAAGCTTATTTGATTGCTCAGTTCCGGATTCGTTGTATTATTCATTAAATACATACATATATATATCTGTAATTTTTTTTATCCGTTTCATTCGCGAGGAGCTGGATGAGAAGAAATTTTCATGTCCGGTTCTGCAGTAGAGATGGTATTGAGAAACAACCGTCAACTATAACCCAAAAAGAACAAAATTCCGTAAACAACATAGAGGAAGAATGAGGGGAATATCTTATCGAGGCAATCATATTTGTTTTGGTAGATACGCTCTTCAGGCACTTGAACCTGCTTGGATTACATCTAGACAAATAGAAGCGGGGAGACGAGCAATGGCACGATATGCGCGTCGTGGTGGAAAAATATGGGTACGTATATTTCCAGACAAACCTGTTACAGTAAGACCTACAGAAACGCGTATGGGTTCAGGGAAAGGATCCCCCGAATATTGGGTATCTGTAGTTAAACCAGGACGAATACTTTATGAGGTGGGTGGAGTATCAGAAATTGTAGCCAGAGAAGCTATTGAAATAGCTGCTTCAAAAATGCCTATACGAACTCAATTTATTATAGCGTTGCGGGATAGGAATGTGTAACCATAAGAAAGGTTCTTTTTATATAATGAAATCTATGATGAAAAAACAGCCGAGGTTCTTTTTATTTCTGAACAAACAATATTTCTTCTTTTTTTTTCATGCAAAGGGCGAAGAAAAAAAAATGATTCAACCTCAAACCTATTTAAATGTAGCAGACAACAGCGGGGCTAGAGAATTAATGTGTATTCGAATCATAGGAGCTAGTAATCGACGATATGCTCATATTGGTGACGTTATTGTTGCTGTAATCAAAGAAGCAGTACCCCATATGCCCCTACAAAGATCAGAAGTAATCAGAGCTGTAATTGTACGTACGTGTAAAGAACTAAAACGTGACAACGGTATGATAATACAATATGATGACAATGCAGCAGTTGTCATTGATCAAGAAGGAAATCCAAAGGGAACTCGAGTTTTTGGTGCGATTGCTCGAGAATTGAGACAATTCAATTTTACAAAAATAGTTTCATTAGCCCCGGAGGTATTATGAATACTAATCGATGATACTTATGATCAAGTAGAGTATCTGAAATATATTCAGATAAAATATAAAAACATTTAATTCAATTTTAGTAGAATTTATTAGTAGATTGTATCTCACGCATATACCTTTACTAATTCATAAAAAAAGAAAAAATCAAAATATGTTGATTAAATCAAAATTTTTGGTCACCAATAATTATAGTTCATCATGGGTAGGGACACTATTGCCGACATAATAACTTCTATACGAAATGCTGACATGGATAAAAAAGGAACGGTTCGCATCGCATCTACAACTATTACCGAAAACATTGTTAAAATCCTTCTACGAGAAGGTTTTATTGAAAATGTGAGAAAACATCAAGAAAGCAAGAAATATTTCTTAGTTTCAACTCTGCGACATAGAAGAAATAGGAAAGGACCTTATAAAACTATTTTAAAACGTATTAGTCGACCCGGTCTACGAATTTATTCCAACTATCAACGAATTCCTAGGATTTTAGGAGGGATGGGGATTGTAATTCTTTCTACTTCTCGAGGTATAATGACAGACCGAGAAGCTAGACTAGAAGGAATCGGGGGAGAAATTTTGTGTTATATATGGTAATTTTTCTGATATCCGAATTGGGTCCGTAACTTCCTATTTTGCTTTGTGAAAAAAGAGGAAGGACGGGTTGTCTAATATCACTCCTCCTCCATTAGTTGATATTTCAAGAGGGTTATCTGGAATGAAAGAACAAAAATGGATTCATGAAGGTTTAATTACTGAATCACTTCCCAATGGTATGTTTCGAGTTCGTTTAGATAATGAGGATCTGATTCTAGGTTATGTTTCGGGAAGGATACGACGTAGTTTTATACGAATCTTACCGGGTGATAGAGTCAAAATTGAAGTAAGTCGTTATGATTCAACCAGGGGGCGCATAATTTATAGACTCCGAAACAAAGATTCGAATGATTAGGTGGATTTTTTAACATTCCTTTCGTTGGGACACAATTCGAGGTTCAAAATTTCAAGATACTTATTTTCTTCTAAAGAATAGATTCGTAATTAAAATTAAGGAAAAACAAATTATGAAAATAAGGGCATCCGTTCGTAAAATTTGTGAAAAATGTCGACTGATCCGCAGGCGGGGGCGGATTATTGTAATTTGTCCCAACCCTAGGCATAAACAGAGACAAGGATAATCGTTCCAAAAAAAGGACTCTCCAAGGTACAAAATGCACAAAAAAACTTAAAGGATCTGATTGTTTTGACATGAAATGGATATATCCGTATATCTCTGACTCATATTTATGAGATGATAAAATATGATAAAACCCATACCAAGAATTGGTTCACGTAGAAATGGACGTATTGGTTCACGTAAGAGTGGACGTAGAATACCAAAAGGAGTTATTCATGTTCAAGCAAGCTTCAACAATACCATTGTAACGGTTACAGATATAAGAGGTCGGGTGATTTCGTGGTCCTCCGCCGGTACTTGTGGATTCAAGGGCACAAGAAGAGGGACACCATT